GTATTCGTTCAATAAAGGTTCTGTAAGATGTTAATCGTAAAAAAGAGGATTGTTTACGAAAAAACATTAATACAAACTCACATTCAGATACATAAGAATTATATAGAAACAAAAAAAGTCTTTTATTTTCTTTTGAAAAAACGTAAATGGATTTTCTCGAAGTAATGATACTTTTCCAATAATTAAGATATTCATGAAGAAAGAACCGCAATAAATGCAAAGAGGAAACCTCCTGGATCCGAAATTGAAGTATTTGAATCAGGATTTCTATATGGATGGGATGAGGTATTAATATATCTGACAGATAATTTAAATGCGATAATTTATCCTCTAAGAAGGGAAATGTTGAATGAATAGATCGTAAATTATGATATTTTGGTATTTCTTCGAGGGAAGATACTAATTGCAACGAGAATGGAATTTCCACAAGAACTGCAAAACCCTCGGATATCATCTGAGAAAAAAAACGAGAATAAAAATAATTATAATTGTTTCGCCCAACGAATTGATTTCGCTTAAAACCATTAAACCAATAAATCAAATAATTCTGTTGATACATTCGAAAAATGAAACGTTTCACAAGTACTGAACTATATTTATTATCAATAATTTTTACAGGTTCATAAAAATTCAAACCATTTAAACCACGATCATGAGCAAATACATAAATATATTCGTGAAAGAAAAGCGGATATAGGAAGTGCTGTTGCCAAGATCTATTTTTTTCTAAATATACTTGTAATTCTTTCATTTCCATTTCTAAAGCATTTCTTGAGGATACATAGTGCAATATGGCCAAAACAGAGTATGTATTATTTTCTTATATATTATGCATAATATTATTGTACATAATTATACTACATAATTCTACATTTGTACATAATAATATAATATATATTATATTCTAATAATTGTATTGTACATTAATTAAATAATTGTACATTTTATATATATAATATAATGATATAAGAATATCATAATATAATGAATGATATAATGTAATATAATGATATAATGAATTAATATATAATGAATATATAATAAGAAATTTAGAATAGAATATAATAAATACAAAAAAAAAAGAAAAATATATATTCTATATCCCTTACCCCTACCTTGGAAGGAAACAAAAAGTCCAATTCCAATCAACGGATTCCTTTACTCTCTTTTTCTTTGGTTTATCTTCTCTTCTTTAGGTTAATATAACCTAAGCTTAATATTTAGTTAATATTTAATTTTAGTTAATATTTAATAAAAAATAGAATTAGATTATAAATTATAAAAGAAAAAAAGAGGGTAAAAAACTTTTATTTTAGCAACCCAATCGCTCTTTTGACTTTGGGATAAAATCTCTTTATCTCTTTATCAGTATACTGCTTCTTATACACATTCGTCTTCAGCCCATAATAAAAAATAGTTAGGATTCATTAAAAAAGAAAAAGAATTAAAGATCCAGGGCCAGGGGACCCATACTTTCCCGCATAGGGCACTAAATTAGTTTTAACGTCTAATTAGATCGGGAAATCGTTCAATTCATTCAAATTAAGAACAGAAGCTCGTTGCTTTTTGTTTTACTAGAATTGAAGCCATAAAGCTTTATCCATTTATTCACTAGACCCAACTGTAAATGTGGATTTCTGTTATCTCCTATCTCCTTCCAAAAAGAAAACCCTTGTGTAATAATCCAGTAAAGATAAACTCAAAGTTCCACTTAATTTAAAATTTCATATTAAAAAAAATTGAATTGAAATTCTTTTTCTTAAAGTACGAAATTCATTTTATTACGACATGCTGTTTTTTCCATTCATTACCTTTGAGGATCAGTCATGGTCTTATAGACTCTGCCAATAAATAGTCTAGACGAATTCGTTGCTTCATCTAAATGTGTAAAAAATCATAGTCGCACTTAAAAGCCGAGTACTCTACCATTGAGTTAGCAACCCCGATAACTGAAATATGTAAATACGATCCGATCAAAAAAAAATACATCTTGTGTCAAAGTGAATCCCACAACGTAAACGACTGAATGAACTAACAAACCCAATAAATATAATATGGCTTTGGGGATAAAAAATTTTATTTATCTATAAGAAAATTATATTCGTTCGATACATTATTGTCAATATGGATGCAATGTTGAGAAAACAAATCAAATTAAGTAAATCAAATAGGATTTGTGTTGGCTTGGCACAATCCAATATAAATAATTGATGAAAGGGGAAAGGGGGAAAGATAAAATCTCAATTATTTATTTTATTCATATTTTATTCAATCAATATGGATAAAATAAGCAAGATTAACCCCTTAATTTTATTTATTAATAGATTCCCACAACAAGAAAAAAAGAAATAGAAATTAAATAAATAAATTAACTAAAAAAAAAAAAAAATAGAAATAAAAAAAGAAAAAGGCAAATTGTAGGAATTCTAAGTAAAAAATAAAGATAAGTACTAGTTACCTCCTTTATTTTTTATTTAATTTTTGAATTTTTTTTTGGTTTTCCTTTCATTTCATTAACTTAAAATATTTTCTTTAAAAATTTCTGCCTTCTTTAAAATATCATAAACAGTTCCGGTAGGTTGAGCACCCTTTTCAAGGAAATATAGAATAGCAGGAAGGTTTAAATAAGTTTGATTCTTTATGGGATCATAAAAACCTACTTTTCGAAGATCTCTTCCTTCTCTTCGGGATCGAACATCAATTGCAACGATTCGATAGATAACTCATTGGGATAGATCTAAATAAAGTATTCTCCCCCCGGAAACGTATAGGAGGTTTTCTCCTCATACGGCTCGAGAAAAAATAAATCTAATTTCTGTATAAAATAACATTGTATATAATGTCAAATATATTTAATGGCAAATAGATGCATAAAAAAATAAATAAACTATGATTTGAGTTGTTTTTGTTCTTTCTTACAGAAAAATATTATTCATAACTCATAACTCAAGTAATTCTGACAGACTTTAAAAAGAAATCCTTAGACATTTATTGAGCTGTCTCTAACCGCTTTTGTTTGTCTCATATTGTATCTATTTTTATGTCTCATTCAGATCCAATAGTTGAGATAATTGAAAAGTTTGTTTCCTTGTTCTGGAATTCTATACCTTCGCTTGTAAAATCTTTGGGTTTAGGCATTACTTCGGTGATCCTTACTCTTTTTCAAAGGGGCAGCAACATCCCTCTTTTTTTTTCTTTCTATAGAAGGAAATACGAAGGGTGGATTCCCTTGGGATACACTTTTTTTTATCTAAAGAGTTTTACCAATTCCGAAAATGATACTTTTTTTTTTAACTTAATTTCAAAATGGAACCTTTCGATTTTTATATTGAAGATATACTTACAAAGTTGCCCTAACTTATTGATTCTTACTAACCCTAGATTTTTCCCCTTGATAAAGGAATCAACCCTTTCCACTCGAGCTTCATTATGTACTATTTATTAACCTAAGACAAATTAGGTTTTTTTTGGAACAGAACAAACTATGTCGAGCCAAGAGCATTTACATTCATATAAAAATGGCGGACCAAAAATCCACAGCCGATCATGTCCTTCAAGTCGCACGTTGCTTTCTACCACATCGTTTCAAACGAAGTTTTAACATAACATTCCTCTAATTTAATTTAAAATTGAATTTAAAATCACTATGTAATTGATTTTTTATGTACTAATGAATAGTCATTGGCTCAACGCAACGGGTTCGGTATATAGATTAGATAACCCATATTTTCTATCTTAAGTATGGATAGAATAAAGAAGTTTTTTCTAGAGAGGGCGCAAAGGGGATCCAATTTTTTGAACTCCATACCATTCCAATTTATTTAACATATTATATGAATATAAACATATAAATAAAAATAAATTATATGAATATAAACATATAAATAAAAAAAAAGAGCCTTCTAAAAGTTTAATACTTAATTTTTTATTTATTTACATCTTCAAAAGATTGTTCGGGACAACCAATCATAAAAGTAAAAGAAATTTTTCCTCGGACAAAACCTAGAAACCTCAAACAAAAGAAAATCCTTTATCTTTAATCGATTTCCAATCCCCCAAAAATCAATTATTAGTCAAAGAGGCTGTTCGTTCCAATGATGATCTGAAGGGGTCGTAAGTTTCTCGATTTCCATAATATTTATTACACTTCTTCAAGTACCAAGAGTTCATAAAAAAGATTAAACAAAAAAAAACATAAAGAATCCCCGATTGGAACATCATGACTAGAAAATAGCCATGACTAAATTTGAGCTCTAAAGCTCTACTCTAATTCAATCAAATCAACAAATCGACGCAATCAAAATCAATGAGTAATTCAAAATTCGTAACAAATATCTCATTCTCTAAAGAAAGGCAAACTTGATCATGTAAAAATGGATTATCAATTCGTTTTGTTTTATTTTAAACCAAGAGTATAGACTGATAATCCATTTTATTTGTTTTCAACTCAATACTTATTGAATAAAAATTGAATAGAAAAAGTCCTCGCGTAAGATAAGATTAAGGTCCTTATTCTCTCCTTTTTCTTTTAGATAAAAGAAAATCTGAATCAAGAATAAGAGAAGTCTGATCTTTTCGTATCATCCATCATAAGAATTAATATTTGGATAATCCTAGATAGTAATTTAAAAAATTGCAAATCTACTTCCCCAGGTATTTTTAAACAAAAGTGCATTGTTATTGAAATACAACACAATAATGCAATAATAATAGATCATACATTATGTATTTTGCTTATTTTATTATTTTACATAGAATAGGCTTTGTTTATTTTTACCGATTTTATTTGACTTCAGGTTCAAGAATTTTTCCATCAATTGAATAAATCAATTCAATAAACTCAAAGATAGAGAATATATGAAATTTCCCCGTTGTATTTAGTTACAAAATCAGACATTTGAGCCGTCTAAATTGAATTTTCTAAATCTCTAGATCTAAGATAGAAGATAGAAAGAAATGGAATATTGACCAGACAATGGATTTCTCTAATTTTTTCCCATATCACAGCTTCTACAGCTTCTAAAGAAACCTATAAGTGATAAAATTGAGTATCACAAAAAAAAAAACTTCATTCTGTAGTCTCTAGACGGAATAGTAAATTGGATAGCTATATATTTACTTTTTAATTTTTGGAAAGAAATATAGATGCCTTTGTTTCACATTGCAATTTGAAATGCATCGTGTGATGTGATAATTCGCATTTTCTAGAAATACGACATAAGGTTTGGACCCCCCTAAATTAAATACTAAATAAACGAATTTCAAAATAAAACAGATATATTCTGAATATGAATGATAGACCCGAATTTTTTTAATAAAAAAATATTTACTTTACGGATACTTGCATTTGACGACTTATGACGAGAAATCACATGAATTAGAAAAATTATTCTTTTAAGAATTCTTAGAAGAACAAGAAGAAGCTGTTTTCTTAACAATTTTTCTGTTGGGATACAACCTTTTCTTCCATTTCTGATGGAAATGATCTGGGACGGAAGGATTCGAACCTCCGAATAACGGGACCAAAACCCGCTGCCTTACCACTTGGCCACGCCCCATGACTGTTTTAATTTCCATTCGACACTACTAAGTGTATAAGTGTAATAGTACTATTGATTATTTGTCAATCCCAACCAAAATAACAAAGAAGAAAAAAAGAAAATAGAAAAAGATAAGATATAAAATTAGATACAAATAGAGAGAAAGGTAGATACAAAAAAAGTAGAATAGAAAATAAAATAAAGAGACAATAGGGTATATACATATGTGATATGTTCTGCTAGGATTCTACATATCTAGATATAGAACCTAGAATCAAAAAATTGATTGATCATTACATGGAATTCAATTAAGATAATTATGAAAGTGGAATTCCTTGTATTCTAATTTTAATATGAAAGAAAGAGTTTTTGGATTGGGGGGGTTACTTTTTGGGGAGTTCGAATAAAAAAAAAAAGGACTTTTTACTTGCCTTTTTTTATTTTTCCCTTATAAAAATAACTCAGTCAAAAGAAAATTTTCTAATCTACAAGAACGAAATCTTTGTTATGCTTAATATCTTTAGTTTAATCTGTATCTGTCTTAATTCTGTACTTTATTCGAATAATTTTTTCTTTGGCAAATTGCCTGAAGCTTATGCCTTTTTGAATCCAATCGTAGACATTATGCCTGTTATACCTGTCCTCTTTTTTCTCTTAGCCTTTGTTTGGCAAGCTGCTGTAAGTTTTCGATAATATTTTATGAATTTCATACTTTTTATCAATTAAAAAATCTATTTATGATTTATTTTGGATTTATTCTATTTATTCGAGAATCTAGTTCTAGAAATGAATAAGATCGGCTAAGGTTTATATTAAAAACAAACCCTCAATTCAAAAAAATAGGTGATCTATTACCTTTCTTTTTCTAAAATGATCTTATCTTGGAGATTGTGTAATGCTTACTCTCAAAATCTTTGTTTACACTGTAGTAATATTCTTTGTTTCTCTCTTCATCTTCGGATTCTTATCTAATGATCCAGGGCGCAATCCTGGACGTGAAGAATAAAAATTGGAGTTTTCCTTAGTATTTCGAAAGAATTTTCTTCAATTCTTTTTATTTTCTTATTATTTGATTTACTCTAAATATTAACCTCTGTTAACAGACGAGCAAGGTATCAAATTACTTCGAGATCCGAAGTATCATGTAATCATAGTGAGCGGAGAGAAAGGGATTCGAACCCTCGGTACGAAAAACTCGTACAACGGATTAGCAATCCGCCGCTTTAGTCCACTCAGCCATCTCTCCCAATTTCCAATTGGGAATTTTTATGTGATGCAACATGTGAAGTAAAAATTGAAAAAAAAAATTCTCATATTTTTTATATTCCTTACTCATGTTCTTTATTCTTTAATATATTATATATATTATAATATTTAATTTATATATTAAATATAAAAATTAAATTTTATTTAATTATTATTATTTTTTTTTTAATTATTATTATTTTATTTATATATATAATAATATTATATATATAATAATAAATATTTTTATATGTTTATATAATTTATTTATATATTTATATGTATTTTTATATGTTTATATAATTTATTTATATATTTATATGTATTTTTATATGTTTATATAATTTATTTATATATTTATATGTATAATAATAATATATATATATAATTACAATAATTAATATTATTAATAATAAATGTTAATAATATATATTCTATATAATATAAGTTTTTTTATAAAAAAATCATATTATGATTAATTAATTATTATGATATAATTATATTATAAATTACTAAAATTAGTAATTATACTAAAATTAGTAATTATCAAAATTTATTGTATTATAATACCTATAAAATACCCATAATAAAATACCCATAATACCATTTTATTGATTAAAAAATACTAAATACTATTAATTAAATACTTTATTTTTTTATTTTATATTAACTATTTTAATTTTAAATTAAATTTAATTAAATTTCATATGAAATTTAAATAAAATACTATAAAAAAAAAAAAAACCTATTACATTATCGATATAATATAATATAACTAATTAAGTTAATATAACTAATAAGTATGTTATTATACTTATAAAATATAAGTATATTAAAAAAGTATATTAAAAATTAAAAAGTATAAAAATATTAAAAAATATAAATTAAAAAATATAATAAAGATATAATAATAAATTATTAAGTATAATAAAGTATAATATTATATATTATTATATATTATATATTATTATAAATATTTTTAAATATAATAAATATTTTTAAATATAAAAACTAATAAGCATAATAAATAAGCATAATCAAAATATAAGTATATTAATTAGGTATATTATATTATATAGTATAATAACTAATATAATAAAATAGATAGATATAATCTAAAAACATATATATGTTAAAACATATAATATATATTATTCCAAATAATAAACTAAATAAATAAGATAAATAAAAAATGAAGTTAAATAAAATAAGAAATTCTAAATTCAGAAATTCAATTTCTAATTGAATAAATAAAACAATCAATATATAAATCAATACAATACAATAAACAACAAGAATAACAATAAATCAATAAATAAAGTATAAAGAGAAGTATAAAAATATAAATAAATGAAGTAAACAAAAAGATATTAAAAAGGTATTCATCTTGAAAAGACAAAAAGATATTAAAGAGATATATGAAACTTGTATATTATATACAATATTTGAAGTTTAGTTAAATTGAAAATTACTTTTACTTAATACTTAACAAAAAAAAGTTTTTAGAACAAATTTAATCAAGAATTCTATTTTGATAATGATTCAAAACGAGTATTCTCTATAGAAAAATAACTTACTTCGTCAAAATTTTCTTTTGTACGAAAAGTTTATTCTTCCCTCCCGGCCAGGTCTGGTTAAACACTGGCCGGGCTAGTACTTTTTTTGTTCCTGCTTTTTGTGCGATTGAATCCGATCATTAGATTTTGTTATTGATTGTTATCAATTTGTTTTGAAACAAGAGAAAGGACAATTTCTAGCCCCACCTCTATAATAGAAGTTTTTTCATATTATTTTTTTTTTTTCTTAGTTACTTTCTACAATAGAAACATAGAAATTTCGAATTTAGCGTATAACTTATATAACGTAATACTTAATGTTAATTATATTACCATATGGTAATGTTCTATTTGTACGTTTTATAACAAAAATTTTATAATAAATAAAAGTTCTATATTCAAATTAAAAATAGAAGAAAAGAATATAATAATCGAAAAACAGAAAACTAATAAAATATAAAAAACTAAACTATTTAATTATAACTTATATTATAACTTATATAACTTAAATTAATTATAACTTAAAAACTTCATTTACTTGTAAAATTTTGTCAAAAAACTTGACAAGTCGAGATCCAATTAAACTAAACCAAATTATTCTAAAAAAAAAACGAAGTTTAAAAAAAATACCCAAATCGTATATACAGAATTCATCACCCCTTTTTGTACATATTCAAAAACCCCTTGAGACCAAGCCAAGCCTCGAATGCCAATAGTTTAACAAAGCAAAGGTCAAATCAAATTTTCTTTTATTATAATTATTTATTATAATTATTTGAATTTACGTATTTAACTTTCTGCTCTTCACTTTTTTTTTTTTAATTTAAGTCCCCTGAGGGGGATTAAATACACGCCAATACTCGAATTTTCATGCTATCTTAATCACTTCCTTATTCGACAAATAACCCATTCATATACAATAATAAATATGTAGCGGGTATAGTTTAGTGGTAAAAGTGCGATTCGTTCTAGTAACAACTTAACATAGTTAAGGGATCTTTTAGGGTTTTCAGATTCCGATTAAAAACTTTATTTCTTAAAAAGGTTTAATCCTTTATCTCTCAATAACATATTTGAGGAAAAGTTTACATTCTCACAACCCCATATACAAAGGCCAATAAGAAAATCGGACTTCGTATATGGGGTTGTGAAGCATAAATTTTTTGAATTGGACGACTTCCTTCAATTCAATGAGTATGAGTAAAGGATCCATGTATAAAGATAGAAAAATCAATTTCTAATCGTAACTAAATCTTCAATTTGTGTGTTGTAAAAGGGAAATTGAAGCCAAACAAGCTAGAAAAAGGGTGGTTTTGGTTTGCTAGAACCATCAGTATATTGTTTCGGCTCGGTGGAAATCAAATTCTTTTCCTCAGGATCCTACGATTAAAAATAAGGAACGAAGTAACTAGACTAGACGGATTTGATATAATCTCTCTCTTCTAGAGGGATCATCTAGTAAGCAAATAGCTTTGGGTACATTCAAACAGAAAAGCTGACATAGATGTTATGGATCTTTTTTTTTTTTTTGAAATACATCGATTTTCCATAAAGGAGCCGAATGAAATACAAATTTCATGTTCGGTTTTGAATTAGAGACGTTAAAAACGATGAATTAACGTCGACTATAACCCCTAGCCTTCCAAGCTAACGATGCGG